ATAGAGAAATCCATATTAAATGCACCTATAATGGTGTTCAATTATCAGAAACAGAATTTCCACAAGATTGGTTAACAGACGGTATTCAGATAAAGATTATATATCCTTTCTGTCTAAAACCTTGGCGAAAATCTAAGGTACGATCTCATCATAGAGATCCAATGAAAAAAAAAGAGAAAAAACAAAATTTTTGTTTTTTAACAGTCTTTGGAATGGAAGCGGAACTTCCCTTTGGTTCTCCCCGAAAAAGACCTTTTTTTTTTGAACCTATTTTTAAAGAACTCAAAAAAAAAAACAAAAAGGTGAAAAAGAAATTTTTACAAGTTCTAAAATTTTTAAAGAAAGAAAGAAGATCCTTTCCAAAAGTTCGAAAAGAAAAAACAAAATGGGTCATCAAAATAGTTCGAGTTATCAAACTAATAATGAAAAACCTGGAGAAAGTAAATCCAATTTTCTTATTTGAATTGAGGAAAGAAAAAGTATATGAACCGAACAAAAACGAAAAAGATTTCAAAAGAACTAATCAGATTCTTCGCGAATCACCCGTTCTAATTCAAACGATGGATTGGTTAAATTATTCACTAATAGAAAGAAGAATGAAAGATCTTTCTGATAAGACAATCAAAATTAGGAATAAAATTGAACGAACCGCAAAAGACAAGAAAAAAAAAGAAATAGTTTTAATTTATGATAATAAAAGATCGGGCTCACAGAAACATATTTTGAAAATATTAAAAAGGAAAAATATCCGATTAATGCGTAAATCACACTACTTTATCAAATCATTCATTGAAAAAATATATATAGATATTTTGCTATGTACCATTACCATTTCTAAGATAAATGCACAACTTTTCTTTGAATCAACAAAAAAGATCTTTAAGAAATCCATTTACAACAATGAAACAAATCAAGAACAAGAAGTAATTGATGAAACAAATAAAAATACAATAAATTTAATTTTGACTATAAAAAAATTGTTTTCAAATACTGATAATACTGAGAATAGGAATCAAAATTCAAATACTTATTGGAACTTATCTTCCCTGTCCCAAGCATATGTATTTTACAAATTATCACAAACCCAATTACTTAACCAATTACTGAATCAGTATCACTTGAGACCTGTACTTGAATATAAAGGGAGCTATCCCTTTTTTAAGGATAATTTAAAAGACTATTGTATGATACACGGAATATTTAATTCCAAATCAAGACATACGAAAATTCATACGTATGTAATAAACGAATGGAAAAACTGGTTAAAAGGTCATTATCAATACGATTTCTCTCAAAAAAAAAGGTCTGGATTAGTACCTAAAGAATGGCGAAATAGAATCAATAAACGTCGTATGATTCAAAACAAGGAATCAATCCAATTGGATTTATATCAAAAATACCAATTCATTCATTCCATGAAAAAAAATGACTATGCAGCGAATTCATTTATGAGTCAAAAATACAAATGGAAAAAACATTACAGATATGATCTTTTATCATATAAATACATAAGCCTCCCTAATTCATACATTTCTGGATCAACATTAGAAATAAACGGGGACCCAGATATTCCATATCATTTAAATACATCGAAACCTGAATCATTTTATGTATTGGTAAGTATACCTAGTAATGATTATCTAGAAAAAGGATATCTTATTTATAGGAATACAAATTTGGATAGAAAATATTTTGATTGTAAAATTCTTCATCTTTGTTTTAGAAAGAATATTGAGATCTGGACCAATGCACATATTGGCATCAAGATTCATAAAAATACTAAGACTGAAATTCAGAATTTCCAAAAAATGGAAAAAAAAGATATTTTTTCTCCTACGATTCATCAAGAGATCAAACCATACAATCAAAAAAGTTTCTTTTTTGATTGCATGGGAATGAATCAAGAAAGGTTCTATGATACCGCATCAAATCATGCTACTATATCCAATCTAGAACCTTGGTTCTTCCCAGAATTTGTGCTACTTTTTGATGTATATAAGATTCAACCTTGGATCATCCCAATCAAATCACTCTTTTTTCATTTTTCTATAAATGAAAAAAGTAAAAATATTAACGTAAATCCAAAGAAAAATCTTCATATATCATCTAATAAAAAAAAATATCTTGAATTAGGAAATTCCAAGCAAGAAGAACACGAACAACAGGGCCAAGGAAATCTTGTATTGAATCTACTAAATAAGAAGGAAATGGAACTAGATTACTTTTTGAAAAAATATTTACTTTTTCAATTAAGATGGGCTAATCCCATGAATCCAAAAATAATTAAAAATATCAGGGTATATTGTCTTCTACTTAGACTGATAAATCCAAAGGAAATTGCTATATCCTCAATTGAAAGAGGTGAAATAAATATATATGAAATGCTGATTCAAAAGGACCTAGTTCTTGCAGAAGTGATAAGAAAGGGAATATTTAGTATTGAACCAATTTGTCTATCTATAAGAAGGGACGGAAAATCTATTATATATCAAACTATGGATATTTCTTTGGTCGATAATAAGAAGCACCAAACGAATAAAAAATACACAAAAAAAAGATATAGTGAGAAAGGGGGGTTTGAAAAATCCATTGCACAACACAGCAACATATTTTGGAGTGGAGACAAAAATCATTCTGATTTCCTTGTTCCTGAAAATATTCTATCTCCCAGACGTCGGAGAGAATTTCGAATTCGAATTTGTTTCAATTCCCGGAATTGGAATGTTGTGGATAGAAATCCAAGATTTTGCAATGAAAACAAAATAAGAAACTGTGGTCAATTTTTGAATGAGGACAAACATATTAATACAGATGAAAAAAATTTCATGAAATTCAAATTGTTTCTTTGGCCCAATTATCGATTAGAAGATGTAGCTTGTATGAATCGCTATTGGTTTGATACCAATAACAGCAGTCGTTTCAGTATGTCAAGAATACATATGTATTCACAATTCAGAATGAATTCAATTTTAATGAAAAATTAAAAAAAAAATTATAGTGTATTTCCTACATATCGTGTAACATATTTGGTAGATGAAAGTCAAAATATATACACTGTGTAACATTCTAATACATGATGATGATGCTGATTTCATAGTGTATCAATTTTAACTAGGAGGAGCGGAATCCTTTTAAGTAAAAAGAAATTGTTCTCTTTCGCGAATACATATATGTTTTGTATATTTGATTTGAATCAAATATACAAAACATAAACACATAAACAAAAAACAAAGTAATATATGAATGAAATCCAATTTTGATGTATACTAATAACTGGCATAATAAATATTATTCTTTTTCCTGATCGTTAAAATTCACAGAAAATCAAGATAGAAATTTTCATTTATGGTCCAAAATTCATTCATCTCAGTTATTACACAAGAAGAAAATAGTGGGTCTGTTGAATTTCAAGTATTCCATTTCACCAGTAAGATACGAAGACTTACTTCACATTTAGAATTGCACAAAAGAGATTTTTTATCACAAAGGGGTCTACGAAGAATTCTGGGAAAACGTCAACGATTATTGACTTATTTGTCAAAGAAAAAGAAAGTGCGTTATAAGAAATTAATGGATAAGTTAGATATTCGGGAACCAAAAACTCGTTAATTTCATTTGAATTTCTTCTTATTTTCTTATTATTATCCTTAGTTCTTTTTTCTTTTTTTATTAGTATTATATTTTTTATTTTAAGAAATTCATGAAATAATGAATTAAGGAAAAAAATATGACTGTACCGGCTACAAGAAAAAATTTCATAATAGTCAATATGGGTCCTCACCACCCATCAATGCATGGTGTTCTTCGGCTGATCGTTACTCTGGATGGTGAAGATGTTATTGACTGTGAACCTATATTGGGCTATTTACACAGAGGGATGGAAAAAATAGCGGAGAACCGAACAATTATACAATATTTGCCTTATGTAACACGTTGGGATTATTTAGCTACTATGTTCACAGAAGCAATAACAGTAAATGCACCAGAACGATTGGAAAGTGTTCAAGTGCCTAAAAGGGCCAGTTATATCAGAGTGATTATGTTGGAGCTGAGCCGTATAGCCTCCCAATTTGTTATGGCTTGGCCCTTTTATGGCCGATATCGGTGCACAGACTCCCTTTTTCTATATTTTCAGAGAGAGGGAATTGATATATGATCTATTCGAAGCCGCCACAGGTATGCGGATGATGCATAATTATTTCCGCATCGGAGGAGTAGCTGCGGATTTACCTTATGGATGGATAGATAAATGTTTTGATTTCTGTGATTATTTTTTAACAGAAGTTGTTGAGTATCAAAAACTCATTACGCGAAATCCCATTTTTTTGGAACGAGTTGAAGGAGTGGGCATTATTGGTGGGGAGGAGACAATAAATTGGGGTTTATCAGGACCAATGTTACGAGCTTCTGGAATCCAATGGGATCTTCGTAAAGTTGATCGTTATGAGTGTTACAATAAATTCGATTGGGAAGTCAAATGGCAAAAAGAAGGCGATACATTAGCTCGTTATTTAGTAAGAATCGGTGAAATGCAAGAATCCATAAAAATCATTCAACAGGCTCTAGAAGGAATTCCTGGAGGACCTTATGAGAATTTAGAAAACCGCCGCTTTCATAGGACAAAGAATTCCGAATGGAATAATTTTGACTATAGATTTATTACTAAAAAACTCTCACCCAATTTTGAATTGTTAAAACAAGAACTTTATGTAAGGGTAGAGGCCCCAAAAGGAGAATTAGGAATTTATTTAATAGGAGATAGTAGCGTTTTCCCCTGGAGATGGAAAATTCGTCCACCCGGCTTCATCAATTTGCAAATTCTTCCCCAGCTAGTTAAAAGAATGAAATTGGCTGATATCATGACGATACTAGGTAGTATAGATATCATTATGGGAGAAGTTGATCGTTGAAATGATAATTGATACGACAGAAGTACAAACTATCAATTCTTTTTCTATATTAGAATCCTTAAAAGAAGTCTATGGACTCATATGGATTTTTGTCCCCATTTTCACCCTTGTCTTAGGAATCACAATGGGGGTATTAGTAATTGTGTGGTTAGAAAGAAAAATATCCGCAGCAATACAACAACGTATTGGACCTGAATATGCCGGCCCATTAGGAATTCTTCAAGCTTTAGCGGATGGGACCAAACTACTTTTGAAGGAGGATCTTCTTCCATCTAGAGGGAATATTCGTTTATTTAGAGTCGGACCTTCTATAGGGGTTATATCAATTATACTAAGTTATTTAGTAATTCCTTTTGGATATCACCTTGTTTTAGCTGATCTCAGTATAGGTGTTTTTTTATGGATTGCCATTTCCAGTATTGTCCCCATTGGTCTTCTTATGTCAGGATATGGATCAAATAATAAGTATTCCTTTTCAGGCGGTCTACGAGCTGCAGCTCAATCGATTAGTTATGAAATACCATTAACTCTATGTGTGTTAGCAATATCTCTACGTGCGATTCGTTTGAACATGAACTTTTTTTCTCTCTTTTCTAGAAAAGAGAAAAGAAATGAATTGAAAATTCAATACAATATAAATAGAATTCAATATGTAAATATGAATATGAAATAAAAGAAGAAGAAAAGATTTGTTTTATTCAACATTTCAGTTCGATGAATTAAACCAGATAGTTATATGAGTGAAACAAAACTGCTCCTCAATTTGCAGTAAAAAAAGAAAAATCTCATTCCCTAGGTACAATAAGGAAATTGAAGTAAACATAAATTGTTTACCCCAAGATTGAGATTATTTGATTAGTCGTCATATCTTGAAGCGGATGCAAAAGATCCACTGTATTTATTACTATACTAGGGATCAATCAAAAAGAAGTGGGCAGTTAGGAACACCAAAGTACGCAAAGGATGAGTAATGGAAATAATGTAAAGTATCAAAAAAGGGGATTTTTGCATAAAACGAATCATAATAAGGGCTTGAAGTTGGTAGAAATGATCAAGCAGTACTTCCCCACGATTCCAATCTAGAGTATGCTACTATTCGCTGATTAAAGAAATGACTATCAAGAACGAATTAATCCTTTAATTTTATTTCCTTTTTTTTTTTAGTTTTCAGAAAGAAGAACAGGAACAAGACAAATAGAATGCAATACAATAATAGAATAAAAAAGAATAAAACGGGAATAATAAGAAAATATTTATTCCTTTGTTTCTTCATACATATGCATATGGGACTTCTTATCATGATTCCTTAACTAATGCCCAATTCTTTCTATTTATGATTCTAAATATAACGAGTATTTGATTGAAGGATTAAGTTATTGCTGAACAAAGAAAAATTTTGATTATTTTCATTATAAGGGATGAGATCAATTCTGAAGTGCTTTTTCTTATTCTAGCAGACAGAATTTTATTGGTCGAATTGAGGCCTCTCCAACCTCCAATGTATCTTTCCATTCTATTTACCTAGGGTCCAAGGAGAGCAATAATACTGAACCAGTCCTTACCTTACATTTATTTGTGGCCATAGAGGAGCCGTATGAAGCTTAGGTTTCATGTACGGTTTTGGAATAGCGATTGGGAGCAGTGATGTTATCATCGACTAGAATTATCTAACAGTTCAAGTACAGTTGATATAATTGAGGCACAGTCCAAATATGGTTTTGGGGGATGGAATCTGTGGCGTCAGCCCATAGGGTTTCTAGTTTTTCTAATGTCTTCTCTAGCAGAATGTGAAAGATTATCCTTTGATTTACCGGAAGCAGAGGAGGAATTAGTAGCAGGTTATCAAACCGAATATTCAGGTATAAAATACGGGTTATTTTATCTTGCTTCTTACCTAAATCTATTAGTTTCTTCATTATTTGTAACAGTTCTTTACCTAGGTGGGTGGAATTTTTCTTTTCCGTACATATCTCTTACTGAACTTTTTGGAATAAATAAAATATTTAGAGTCTTTGTAATAGCAATTGGTATCTTTATTACATTAGCTAAAGCTTATTTGTTTCTGTTCATTCCTATCACAACAAGATGGACTTTACCTAGGATGAGAATGGATCAGTTATTAAATCTTGGATGGAAATTTCTTTTACCTATTTCTCTAGGTAATCTATTATTGACAACTTCTTCTCAACTTGTTTCACTATAAACTAGAAATAAAAAGAAGAAATTAAGAGAAAAAAATAATGATATTCTAGATTCATAACTTCTCTCAACCAAGAGAAAGAAACATAAATTTTATTCATGGATATCTATAATATGTTCCCTATGGTTACTGGGTTCATGAATTATGGCAAACAAACAATACGAGCTGCAAGGTACATTGGACAAAGTTTCATAATTACCTTATCCCATACAAATCGTTTACCTGTAACTATGAAATATCCTTATGAAAAATCAATCACATCAGAGCGTTTTCGTGGTCGAATCCACTTTGAATTTGATAAATGTATTGCTTGTGAAGTATGTGTTCGCGTATGTCCCATAGACCTTCCCATTGTTGATTGGAAATTTGAAAAAGATATTAAGAAAAAACAATTGCTTCATTATAGTATTGATTTTGGGGTCTGTATATTTTGCGGTAACTGTGTCGAGTATTGTCCAACAAACTGTTTATCGATGACTGAAGAATATGAACTTTCCACTTATGATCGTCACGAATTGAATTATAATCAAATTTCTTTGGGTCGGTTACCAATGTCAATAATTGAAGATTACACAATTCAAACAGTTATAGTTATGGATTCAACAACTCAAATGAAAAAAGAAAAAGCCCTTGGTTCAAGAACGATTACCAATTACTAAGATTTGGTTTGGAATAAAGTAGGATTAGCCAAAGAACTTTCTTTTATCTATCTAATGATATTCATTTTTTTTTCATTCAATTAGAAAGGTATCATATAAAAAAAATAGTTACTTTCCTGGCCCTTTAGTAAGTCATGAAATAGTTCGACTTCTTTATTTATCTTTTCTTTCATAATGGATTTACCTGGACCAATACATGATATTCTTGTAGTATTTCTGGGATCAGTTCTTATATTAGGAGGTCTGGGAGTAGTATTACTTACCAATCCCATTGATTCTGCCTTTTCATTGGGATTGGTTCTTATTTGTATATCCTTATTCTATATTTCATTGAATTCCTATTTTGTAGCTGCCGCACAGTTCCTTATTTATGTGGGAGCCATAACTGTATTAATCATATTTGCTGTGATGTTCATGAACAGTTCAGAATATTCCAATAATTCTTATTTGTGGACCATTGGAGATAGAATCACCTCACTGGTTTGTACAAGTATTTTTTTTTCATTAATGACTACTATCCCAGATACGTCATGGTCCGGAATTTTTCGGACTACAAGATCAAATCAGATTATAGAACAGGACTTAATAAGTAACGTTCAACAAATTGGGATTCATTTATCCACAGATTTTTATCTTCCTTTTGAACTCATTTCTATAATTCTTTTAGTTTCCTTGATAGGTGCAATTACTATGGCTCGTCAATAATCTAATAAGAAATAAAAACTTCTATTTTGAGAATGAAAGAAATAAAATGGATTTAATCTATTTTATTTCAATCTACTGTGAATATCTTCTTTTGTTCTGTAATTCTTCTATTCTAGTCAGCTGAATCAGTTTAATTTGAATTTTTGTTCATATTGAAATGAATCGCGATTGATGGGGAATTTATCAATGATGTTAGAGCATGTACTTTTTCTGAGTGTTTATTTATTTTCTATTGGTATCTATGGACTGATCACAAGCCGAAGCATGGTTAGAGCACTTATGTGTCTTGAGCTTATACTGAATTCGGTGAATATAAATCTCGTCACATTTTCCGATATATTTGATAGTCGGCAATTAAAAGGAGAAATTTTCTCAATCTATAGCCATTGCAGCTGCTGAAGCAGCTATTGGGCTAGCTATTGTTTCGTCTATACATCGTAACAGAAAATCAACTCGTATCAATCAATCGAATTTGTTGAATAATTAATTCGAATTTTTCTATTTTCACATAGAAATCAAAACAGAAGACTTTTCGAATATTCTAAATAGAATCTAAAATAAAAATCGAATCCAATAAATCTAATACAATTAGAATGCAATAAGAATTCAATAGAATAGAATATTCTATTCTTATTTTCTTTCTTCTCTTTTTTCATATAGATGTATGATCTAGAGCTACTAACCTATTCTATCACTAACCTAATAACTAACATATTCTATCTAGTATGAATCTTATATATAATATATCATCATATCTTCAATTCTATTTCTATATTTAATAGAATTTTAATATAAGTCTAAGATTTAATATATATATATTTAGTACATTCTATCAATATATATGAATTAATATTCTATTCTAAATTAGAATTAGTTAAGAATTAGACTATTTTAGATTATTTCTATTTGATTTGATAGAATTCAGATTTTCTATATGAATAGGATTACTTAGGATTCCTAGAATTATACTAAATTCTCAATTTAAATTTTCCATTCTAGGAAATTGAATTGAATTAAGACAAAAATAGATAAATTCTCTAAATTCAATAAGAATTCAGATCTTCATATTAATAGAAAAATATAGTAAAATTAACATGAATTGAATTCGTATGTACAACTCCTGGTTATTGAAACGGAAATCAAAGTATCTTGGCCCTTTCTCATAAACAGATTTTAAAATCTATTGATTCTTAAAATTTTGATAAATTATTGATTCGTCTGGTGTCTACAATAGAAAATATATGATTTATTTCATTTTCAAATTTTATTTTACCAGATCGAAAATCTTTTGTGTTCAAAACTGGAATTTCTAGACCCAATGTCACATTCAGTAAAGATTTATGATACATGTATAGGGTGTACCCAATGTGTTCGAGCTTGCCCCACGGATGTATTGGAAATGATACCTTGGGACGGATGTAAAGCTAAGCAAATTGCTTCTGCGCCAAGAACCGAGGATTGTGTAGGTTGTAAGAGATGCGAATCCGCTTGTCCAACGGATTTTTTGAGTGTCCGTGTTTATTTATGGCATGAAACAACTCGCAGCATGGGTCTTTCTTATTGATATGTGACAAAAAACTCCACTTGAATCATTTGATTCCTCTTTACCGACCAAAGCCCGTACTCGAGAAAAGAAAATCTATTATTCTTCTCCCGAGCACGGGGGTTTCTCGTCAAAATTTATCTTGTCTTTATCACGAGTTCTTTTCCTTGGTTAACAATACTTCTTGTTTTGCCCATATTCGCGGGTTCTTCAATTGTCTTTTTCCCTCATAGGGGAAATAAGGTGTATAGGTGGTATACTCTATGTATATGTATCCTAGAGCTCCTTCTAATGACCTATGTATTTTGTTATCATTTCCAATTGGACGATCCCTTAATCCAATTGAAGGAGGATTCTAAATGGATCAATATTTTTGATTTTCACTGGAGACTGGGAACCGATGGACTTTCCATAGGACCCATTTTACTGACAGGATTTATCACTACTTTAGCTACTTTAGCAGCTTGGCCAGTTACTCGAAATCCGCGATTTTTCTATTTCTTGATGTTAGCAATGTATAGTGGCCAAATAGGATCATTTTCTTCTAGAGACCTTTTACTTTTCTTCATCATGTGGGAATTAGAATTAATTCCTGTTTACTTACTTTTATCCATGTGGGGAGGAAAAAAACGCCTGTACTCGGCTACAAAGTTTATTTTGTGCACTGCAGGAGGTTCCATTTTTCTCTTAATAGGAGTTTTAGGTATGGGTTTATATGGTTCCAATGAACCAACATTAGATTTAGAAAAATTAGCTAATCAATCGTATCCTGCAGCATTGGAAATAATACTCTATTTTTGTTTTCTTATTGCTTATGCTGTTAAATCGCCGATGATACCCCTACATACATGGTTACCAGATACCCACGGGGAAGCACATTACAGTACATGTATGCTTTTAGCTGGAATCTTTATTAAAAATGGGAGCATATGGATTGATTCGGATCAATATGGAATTATTAGCTAACGCTCATTCTAGATTCTCTCCCTGGTTGGTGATATTAGGAATAATACAAATCATTTATGCAGCTTCAACCTCTCTCGGTCAACGCAATTTAAAAAAACGTATTGCCCATTCTTCTGTATCTCACATGGGTTTCATAATTCTAGGAATTGGTTCTCTAACTGGCATGGGACTCAATGGAGCCATTTTACAAATACTCTCTCATGGATTGATTGGTGCTGCACTTTTTTTCTTAGCGGGAACGAGTTGTGATAGAATACGTTTTGTTTATCTCGAAGAGATGGGGGGGATATCTATCCCAATGCCAAAAATATTTACCATGTTTAGTAGTTTCTCGATGGCTTCTCTTGCATTGCCAGGAATGAGTGGTTTTGTTGCAGAATTCTTAGTCTTTTTTGGAATAATTACCAGCCCAAAATATCTTTTCATGCCAAAAATGTTAATTACTTTTGTAATGGCAATTGGAATGATATTAACTCCTATTTTTTTATTATCTATGTTACGTCAGATTTTCTATGGATACAAGCTATTCAATATTCCAAACTCGAATTTTTTTGATTCTGGACCACGAGAATTATTTGTTTCGATCTGTATCTTTCTACCTGTAATAGGAATTGGTATTTATCCTGATTTCGTTCTCCCGTTATCGGTTGACAAGATACAAGTTCTACTATCTAAATTCTTTTTATAGATTCAATAATAATGAATTTTCATTAATTGGAAAGAAAGTCTTAGAATTCTTTGACTTTCCTATTTTCACGATTCTTCGTTGTACAATGAAAAGTGAATTAGAATTGTAATGAGATACATCTAGAGTTTTTGAGAACCATTTGAATAATTCCTCAATTCAAACGGTTTTCAAAAACTCGCATAAATTTTCATTGTGTATCAGATGATGTTTTTATGTATTCTTCATGTAGTTTATTTAATTAGATATTAATTGGAATGAACCATAACTATGGAACCCGATTCCTAATAGATTGATCCCAAAATAGCATATCCAAATTAGGAGAAATCCTATAGAAGCCACAAATGCCGAATTCGTGCCTTGGTCTTGCAATTTTGGATTTGTTCTAGTATGTAAATAAATTGCAAATATGGTCCAAGTAATAAATGCCCAAGTTTCCTTAGGGTCCCAATTCCAATAAGAACCCCATGCTTCATTAGCCCATACTGCTCCAGAAAGAATACCTATGGTTAAAAAGGTAAACCCTAAACTAATGACACGATAACTCCAATAATCCAAACGCTGAATTAATTGATATTTGTAAAAATTTTGAAATGAGAGAAAAGAAGTCTTTTTTAATACACTTACTTTTTCGTTCAAATATTCCATCTCACCAAAGAAAAACGACTTCCTTAAACTTAAAAAATTATTGTTTCTAAAAAAAAAATCGATGTTTTTTCGAAATGTAATCACTATAAGAGCAACTGATAATAACGATCCGCATAAAAGAGCTGCATAGCTCAATAGCATCGTACTGACATGCATCATTAACCACTGAGATTGTAGAGCAGGTACTAATATTGCGGATTGATGCATTCCAGTTGAAAGACCTGACGTGGCGAAACCTTGGGTAAAAATGGCACTTGGTGCAGTTATTGCGCTTAAATCATTTTTAGGATTCCCAAGATACGGAATCATATGAATAATGGATAAACTCCATGAAAGGAAGATTAATGATTCGTATAAATTACTTAAGGGAAAATGTCCCGAAGAAATCCAACGAATAACTAAAAACCCTGTTATAGAGAAAAAAGTAGCTATCATCCCTTTTTCTGACGAATTACGTAATCCTTCGATTTCGTAGACTAATAAGTTCATCAAATGAATCATAATCACAATTGATATGATCGAAAAGGAAATATGAGTTAATATATGTTCTAAGGTCGCAAATATCATAAAAAAGGGTCCCTATTAAATAATTGAAATCGGGGATTAAATCTAATAGAATTATATTCTAATATTCTATTAGATCTATTGTGTCTATAATATGAATTAGTCTATTATTTATGCCGCCACTCGGACTCGAACCGAGATGCTCTAGCACTGCTTCCTAAGAGCAGCGTGTCTACCAATTTCACCATGGCGGCTTGCCTTAAAGAATCATAGGAAATTCATGTTGAATTGTCGATATTCCATAGAGTTTAGTAAACAATGAAGAAAGATGCATTTTCATATGCATTTCCATTCATATGGAAATGCATATGGAAATGTTCAATATCAATAATACTGAATTAGTATCTTCGTAAGTTCAGTTTTCATAATCAACTTTTCCGTACTAGAAACCTAGCTTTTGTTTATCCAGAACAGTCAGAACTCAATAGTTTTGTTTTCAGTTGAGGTATCAAATCCATAATTTTTTTCTAACAATTTAGAGACCCAACACCTTAGTATAAAGTATAATGAAATATTCAGATTCTTTGTTGTCTATCATAATTGTGCTTTTCAAAATATAAAAATTCATAGGAAAGAAAAACCCATCTCACGAATTCAATATCAACCAATAGAAATTTCAATAAATAGAATTCTAAAATAGAATAGAACATAATAGAAATATATAAAGACTATACAAAATATAAAACAAAATATAAAAAAAGGATAATAAAAAAAAATACAATACTTGAGTACTTTGAATCCAGTAGACAGAAAGATTCTTATTTTTCAAATTACCTAGCTCTAACTAATCTGGAGAAGTGAAATACAATACGCAATATACACAATACATTAGTAAATTTGAATCATTTGACTTCCAAATCAAAAATGGAAAATTGGAAGTTCTTTGAAACATGTCAATTAAGATTTTTCCAAGACTTTTTTTTGTCGCACAAAAAAACTTTTTGACTGTCCGGTGGAAACAGATTTAGCTAAAGAAAAAGCTTTTACTGCCATTAAAGAGCCTTTTTTTCTCCAAAGATTTCTACGAATATGCTTTTTTGACATAGAAGTACGCTTTTTTGGAACTGCCATTCAAAAGGTAGGTGACTCATTTTTATCGTTGTATGTGAAAGACATATATTGTTCAAAATAAATTACTCTTTCTTAGTCATTATCTATACTTATTCCATAAATTTACCTCAATAATATCATAACATACAAATAGAAAAAAAAAGAATAAAAGAAAAATCAAATCAATAAAAAAATAAAAATATTCTAAAACGATTCTATTTTAATAGACAAAGAGATTTCAATTTTCTATCTTCATTCTGATATTTGCATAATGTAATAATTACATACGTATTGATATTCTATTATTCTATTGTTTTAGAAAGGAATATATACAAAAAGAATATACAAAAAAAAATGTAATTTTAAAATATTAATAATTTCATATTAATGTTTAATATCTATAAGAATTAGATAATTCAATATATTAATATATAATATACAAAGCAATATATACAATATAGAATATTACAAATATTCATTATTCATATGAAATAGTAAGAAGAGTAATATAAAATATTTCTCTAAATAGAGAAATTAGTAAAATATTAAAGTAAATACTAAGTGAATAGTTATTCTACTATATACTAGAATAATATAGTATGAATATCTATATATTCATATATTCCAGGATAAAAAAGTATAAAATCATATATTCCAGGATAAAAAAGTATAAAAATATATAAAGATAAAGATTCTAAAGAAAGATTATACAAAATAAAAAAGTAATAAGAAATAGAAATAGTAGTCTTAGAATTTAGTATTAGAATTATCTTCTATCTTATATATGTGTATAAGATAGAAGTTTAAAATGAAGTCTAAAAAAAAAAATAAAGAAAAAATATAAAAATTGAGAGAGATAAAGAAATCTGTAACTGAACTGTAATATAAGAAATCTATAAATAGATATATATGCAAAAATAGATATATACAATATCGATAAATGAAATTGTATAATTTTAAATTTTCCATAATTAGAATGTAATGTAAAGGTAAAATCCAATTATTCAAAATCTCATATGATGTCATATTATTTAAGAAATATCTTTCTTTTTTAGAGTTTCAAGTTAATTAATAACTAAGTAAGAAACTTGACTAATTATTTGACCAACCCATTGCAACTTTTATTTAAAATCTTTGATAAAACAAAAAGTCAGAATTCCAATATTTGTATTTGATCTTTTTCATATCTTTTTTTTTTTCTTATTGTTTTGTTCTTTTTGAAAGAGATCAGAATTGGTGAATCGGAAACAATTATAAGAAAAAAAAGAACAATTGGTTTTCTTATGGAATATACATATAAATATGCATGGATAATACCCCTTTTTCCGCTCCCAGTTACTATGTCAATAGGATTTGGACTTCTACTTATTCCGACAGCAACAAAAGATCTTCGTCGTATGTGGGCTTTCCCAAGTGTTTTACTACTAAGTATAGCTATGTGGTTTTCGGCCAATCTGTCTATTCAGCAAATAAATGGAAGTTTGACCTATCAATATCTATGGTCTTGGACCATCAATAATGATTTTTTATTAGAGTTCGGACACTTGATTGATCCACTTACTTCTATTATGTCAATACTAATTACTACTGTTGGAATCATGGTTTTTATTTATAGTGACAATTATATGTCTCACGACCAAGGATATTTGAGATTTTTTGCTTATATGAGTTTTTCCAATGCTTCAATGTTGGGATTAGTTACGAGTTCCAATTTGATACAAATTTATATTTTTTGGGAACTAGTGGGAATGTGTTCGTATTTATTGATAGGTTTTTGGTTCACACGACCCGTTGCAGCAAGTGCTTGTCAAAAAGCTTTTGTAACTAATCGTATAGGGGATTTTGGTTTATTATTAGGAACCTTAGGATTTTATTGGATAACTGGTAGTTTTGAATTTCGGGATTTGTTTCAAATAGTGAATACCTTGATCCATAATAATGGGGTCAATTTTTTATTTGCTACTTTATGTGCCTTTTTATTATTTGTTGGTGCAGTTGCTAAATCCGCACAATTCCCCCTTCACGTATGGTTACCTGATGCCATGGAAGGCCCCACTCCTATTTCGGCTCTTATACACGCTGCTACTATGGTAGCAGCAGGAATTTTTCTTGTAGCTCGGCTTCTTCCTCTTTTCATAGTTATACCTTACATAATGAATCTCATTTGTTTAGTAGGTATAATAACAGTACTTTTAGGAGCTACTTTGGCTCTTGCCCAAAGAGACATTAAAAGAAGTTTAGCTTATTCTACAATGTCTCAATTGGGTTATATTATGTTAGCTCTAGGTATAGGTTCTTATCGAGCTGCTTTATTCCATTTGATCACCCATGCCTATTCTAAAGCTTTATTGTTTTTGGGATCCGGATCCATTATTCATTCAATGGAACCTATTGTTGGATATTCACCAGAGAAAAGTCAGAATATGGTTCTTATGGGAGGTTTAACAAAATATGTTCCAATTACAAAAACTACTTTTTTTTTTAGGTACACTTTCTCTTTGTGGTATTCCGCCTCTTGCTTGTTTTTGGTCCAAAGATGAAATTCTTCACGATAGTTGGTTGTACTCACCAATTTTCGCACTAATAGCTTGGTTCACAACAGGATTAACCGCATTTTATATGTTTCGGATGTACTTACTTACCTTTGATGGGTATTTGCGCATTCATTTTCAATATTATAGTAGTCTTAGTAGTACAAAAAATAGCTCGTTTTATTCAATATCTCTATGGGGAAAAGGGACACTGAAGAAAGTCAATAGGAATTTCTTTTTTTCAAAAATGAATAAGAATAAGTTTTGTTTTTTTTCGAAAGATATATCGAAATAGGTACACTTATATGTATCCTCACGAATCGAGCAATACTATGTTATTTCCTCTACTTGTATTAGTACTATTTACTTTGTTCATTGGATCAATAGGAATTTCTTTTAACGACAGAGTAATAGATTTGGATCTATTATCGAAATGGTTAACTCCATCGACAACCCTTTTTAATCCAAATTTGAATTCTTCTGAGGATTGGTATGGATTTTTGTCAAATGCTTTTTTTTCAGTAAGTATAGCTTTTTTCGGACTATTGATAGCATCTATTTTTTATGGATCTATTTATTCATCTTTCAAAAATTTGGGCTTAATTAATTTCTTTTTCAAAAGATGTCCTAAAAGAATTATTCTGGACAAAATAAAAGGTGTGATATACAATTGGTCATATAATCGTGGTTATATAGATATTTTTTATACTGGGATTTTCACCATGAGTATAAGAGGGTTAGCCGAGCTAACTCAGTTTTTTGATAAATATATAATTGATGGAATTCTAAATGGGGTTGGTGTTGCAAGTTTCTTTATGGGCGAAGGGATAAAATATATGGGAGGTGGACGAATCTCATCTTATCTATTCTTGTATTTTTCTTATGTGTCAATCTTTTTCTTTTTATTCATTCTTTTCTTTTTTTCTTCTTTCAGTCTTCCCAATTCCCAATTCTCTTGATGGGTCTCCAGATCAGAATCTTCGTAAACTGGGCTATCTTGATAGCGTGCCTCTTGAAAGTGAAATTCATCCTTTGTTTT